AGTACCCAATAAGTTATTGGGCGTTCTCTTAATGGTTTCTGTGCCAACGGGCTTATTGACAGTACCCTTTCTAGAGAATGTCAATAAATTCCAAAATCCATTTCGTCGCCCAGTAGCTACGACCGTTTTTTTAATCGGTACTGCAGTAGCTCTTTGGTTAGGTATTGGAGCAACATTACCCATTGATAAATCCTTAACTTTAGGTCTTTTTTAGGGATTTTTCGAGTTGATTCATTCAACCGCGAAGCCCCCCGCATGGGTATCTAGGAAATAGTTACTTCCAAGTGAATCTTCCCTAGATACCTAAAATCTATTTTATTATGATCCATTTCGCGAAAATATAGATTGTGCCAAAAATGCAAAATTGCTTTCTTTTTTTTTGATTGAGTTAGAGTAAAAAGAAAAAAGAAGAAGAGGAAAAAATTGCAATGGATTTAAAGCGAGAACTTGTTCTTAGGTAAATCAATTGGGAGATGCTTCTCTAGAGTGTCCCATATCAGTTTTCCATCTTCTATACGAAAACTGTCAATTCGCATAAGATCTTCTTCAGTTTTACTCAAAAGGTCCAATAGTGTATGTATATTGGCCCTTTTGAGACAATTATACGTTCTAGAAGGCAATTCTAATTGATCAATAAAAATACAATTCAATGGAATTCCTTTTTTGTTTTTCTTTAGATTAGTGATTCTTTTTTGCAAGGTTAAAAGGGATGGAGTAAACCTGTTTTTTTTTTCTTCGAAACTAGCGCCCTTTTCCTCTGCGTGTAGAAAAGGAAGAAATAAATCAATCAAATTACGAGAAGCTTCATAAAGCGCTTCTTTAGGAGTTAAACTTCCATTCGTCCATATTTCTAGAAAAAGTATCTCGTGTTTTTCATTTCCATTCCCACAAGAAAAAATACTATAATTCACATTTCGAACAGGCATGGATACAGCATCTATAGGATAACTTCCATCTTGAGAGTTCTTTCTGAGTTCCGTATGATATCCGCGATCTCTCTTGATCTGTAACTCAATATAGAAATCAATGGGCTCTCTCAAGTTAGCTATAGGTTGTGTCGTATCAACGATTTCTACGGAAGGCGGTAAGATTATATCTTGAGCGGTTATGTATCTAGGACCTTTGACGCAAATTGATGCGTCTCTAACTCCATAGAGATTACTTCTCAATACAATTTCTTTCAAATTTAGTAAAATTTCTTGTATGGATTCTTCAATACCTACTATTGTAGAATATTCGTGTGGCACGTTCCAAAATTTGGCGCGTGTGATACATGTTCCTTCTATTTCTCCAAGTAAAGCTCTTCGCAAGGCAATACCGACAGTGTCTGCTTGACCTTTTCTAAGCGGGGACAGAATGAAACGACTATAATAAAGACGCTTACTATCTACTCTTGATTCAACACACTTCCACTCTAGTGTTTGGGTGGATCCTCTTACCTCCTCTCGAACCATAACAGACTAGTATTATTATTTGATCATTGAATCGTTTATTTCTCTTGAAAGCGGTTTCATTTTTTTACAGACGTCTTTTTTTAGGAGGTCGACATCCATTATGCGGCATAGGTGTTACATCGCGTATACAACTTAACCGTACACCACTTTTAGCAATGGCCCGTAATGCGGCATCTCTTCCACTACCAGCACCTTTTACCATAACTTCTGCTCGTTGCAAACCCACTGTACGAATTGCATCTACTGCTGTTCTTTGACCAGCATAGGGTGATGCTTTTCTTGAGCTTTTGAATCCACAAGTACCTGCGGAGGACCAGAAAACCACCCGACCTTGTGGGTCTGTAACGGTTATAATGGTATTGTTGAAACTGGCTTGAACATGAATAACCCCTTTTGTTATTCTACGTGCACTCTTCCGTAAACTAAAACGGGCATTCCTACGCAAACCAATACGCACTTTCTTACGTGAACCTATTTTTGGTATAGCTTTTGTCATATTTTATTATCTCATAAATATGAGTTAGAAGTAACAAAAAGAAAAAAAGATACAAAGATATCCGTTTCAGGGTAAAATAGATCCTTTACTCTCATTTTTTTATTTGGAATTTAGACATTTCCGTAGCTACTTTTTTTTACTTTTTAGAAAGAAAAGCTCCTTTTTCGAAAGATTACCCCTGTCTTTGTTTATGTTTCGGATTGGAACAAATGACTCTAATTCGCCCACGCCTGCGAATCAGTCGACATTTTGTACAAATTTTACGAACGGAAGCTCTTATTTTCATATATAGGTATTCCTTTCTTATAACTATGAATCTATTCTTTTGGAAAAAATAAGTCTCTTCACTTAAATTTGGAAACTTGGAAGTTATTACCCTAGAAAAACCTAATCCTTTGAATCTTTGGTATCCTTCAAATCTTCAGTATCCTTCGAGTCTTCGGTACGCTTTGAATCCTTATGGGGAAGTCTATAAATTATACGCCCCTTGCTGGAATCATAACGACTTACTTCAATTTTGACCCTATCCCCCATCAGTATTCGTATAGAGCTAGACCGGATCTTTCCTGAAATATAGCCCAGGATGATGGTGTCATTCTCTAGGCGAACGCGGAACATTCCGTTGGGTAGGGCTTCCGTAACTAAACCTTCGAAAGTGACTTTTGCTTCTCTCGGGTTTTTTTTTTCTCTCCAATTTTTTTTTTCTGTCATATTTTTTTCTCCTATTTTTCGATTTTTATTTTCAAAATAGGAAGTTCGAGATAGAATTCGGGTACTATAGGGGAGGCCATTACCATATATAACATAAGACTTCTCCCCCAATTCTGTTTAGTCGAGCTTCTCGATCTGTCATTATACCTCGAGAGGTAGAAAGAATAGCAATTCCCATTCCGCCCAAAACCTTAGGAATTCCTTGATAGTTGGCATAAATTCGTAAGCCAGGTCGGCTGATACGCTTTAAAAAGGTTCTAGTTCTATATATTCCCTTTCTAGTCTTTCTCTTTTGATATCGCAAAGTTGAAACCAAGAAATATCTGTTACTTTCCTGATGTTTCCGAACACTTTCAATAAAACCCTCTCGTAGAAGTATTTTAACAATGTTTTCGGTAATATTTGTGGATACTACTCGAACAGTTCCTTTTTTATTCATGTCTGCGTTTCTTATAGAGGTTAGTAAATCAGCAATAGTGTCCTTGCCCATAAGACTCTAATTCTAGGTTCCTCCTAATTTTTCTATAATCAACATGTTTTCCTTTTTCTTTTCATTTTGGATTTTAACGCATATACGTGAGACACAATCTACTAATTTATTCTTTGATCTATATCTCGTCTACTAGTGTTTATAATACTTCAGGGGCTAATGAAACTATTTTAGTAAAATTCAATTCTCTCAATTCTTCGGCAATCGCGCCAAAAACTCGAGTTCCTTTTGGATTTCCTTTTTGATCAATGATAACTGCTGCATTGTCATCATAGCGTATTATTATACCATCTTCGCATTTGAATTCTTTACATGTACGTACAATTACAGCTCGAACTACTTCGGATCTTTCTAGAGGCATTTGGGGCACTGCGTCTTTGATTACAGCAACAATAACATCACCAATACGAGCATATCGCTGATTACCAGCGGCTCCTATGACTCGAATACACATCAATTTTCTAGCTCCACTGTTATCTGCTACATTTAAAAGGGTCTGAGGTTGAATCATATTATTTTGATTTCAATTTGTTATTTCAATGCAAAAGGATGAAAGAAATATTGTCTTTCGAGAAAGACAAACCTGGGGTTTTTTATCTTCAACACTCCTTTTTGGGGTTCTATATCTCTAATCGAAGAAATTGACTTCGTATGGGCATTTTACTGGCAGCTATAGAGATAGCTGCTCTAGCTACAGTTTCGGATACTCCGCTCATTTCATAAAGTATTCGACCCGGTTTAACAACGGCTACCCAATATTCAGGGGATCCCTTTCCCGAGCCCATACGTGTTTCTGTGGGTCTTATTGTAACCGGTTTGTCGGGAAATATACGCACCCATATTTTTCCACCACGACGTGCATATCGTGTCATTGCTCTTCGTCCTGCTTCTATCTGTCTCGCGGTGATCCAAGCGGGTTCAAGTACTTGAAGAGCATATCTACCAAAACAAATACGATTGCCTCGGCAGGATTTTCCCTTCATTCTTCCTCTATGTTGTTTACGAAATCTAGTTCTTTTGGGGTTATAGTCGATGGTTCTTTCTTAGTTCCATCTCTACTGCAAAACTGGACATGAGAGTTTCTTCTCATCCAGCTCCTCGCGAATTAAATGAGAAAGCGTGCGAATTTCTCTAATTCCATAATATTCAAAAATATTATGGATAGATACGCATCAATATATAATGGAAAAAGTTGGTTTTTTTTTACTTTCTTAAAATAGAAAAATATATAGTCAAGAAAGAAGATCTAGAATATATTCAAATTCTATATTTATATAAAAAAAAATTTTCTTTTTTTTTGAATCTCCTTATTTTTATTCTTATTGAATCGTGGTAAAGTATTCTAATATTTCGCGGGCGAATATTTACTCTTTCCTGTCTTATTTGTTAATTTAGAACCGTATCAAATAAAGCCATTTTTTTGGTTTGTTCCGCCATCCCACCCAATGAAGCCTTAGGATTCGTTTCAATAAAATCCGATGCCGTCATAGGTTTTGTCGTTCCCACAGCTTCTCCTTTAATGGTTAGGTTTGAATCCTGCAATGGAGCTTCCAAAAAAGTTCTTTCCGAGTCAATTTTCTCAGTTTTATTAACGCGGGCTGCTCTTTTTTATTTCTTTAAATTTTTATTTGTTGTTTCAAAAGTTACGATTTCGAATTCTCTCTTTTTTTTTTTTATTTTATTATATTGATGCTTTATCACATTGCTTTTTTTTACGATGTAATTCATAGACCATACACATTGGAATCATATATCTTTCTTATTCTTCTTCCTTCTATCTATCATCCCTCCTTTTATCCACATCCCTTTAGTTTTGCTTCACAGCCTAGAATCTGGTTTCTTTTGTAGAGAAAAAAATGCAGTTGCTACAACTATATGATAGATCTACTCATTTTTTATAGATGTATTTATTCACATAGTGACTGTTTCTTAGTTAGGATCTCGACAATACGAAGCAATAGGTTGGTTATTAGTTAATTTTCTATAATTACTAAGTTTTTTTCTATTTTTAGTAGGGTTCAGCTTTTAGTAGGGTTCAGCCAATTTTTTTTTTCAATCTCCATTTTTGACCCTAAAGAAAAAACTAACGAGTCACACACTAAGCATAGCAATTATATTAAAAGATTTATCAATTTTCATTAAATCTTATAGAAAGAGGTATAATTTCTTCTTTTTTTTTTAGGGATTTTTAGAAAAATAAAGTTCTTGTCTTTTTTATTCTATCACAGGGCAGAATAAGAAGACTGCGTTAGTTATTCTTCTTCTACGAATATCCAAATTTTTACACCTAATACTCCATAGATAGTTCGAATTGGATAGCAGCAATAATCAATTTTAGCGCGAATTGTTTGGAGGGGCAGTCTGCCCTTTTTGATGCATTCCGCACGTGCAATTTCTTTCCCTGCTAAACGACCCGCTATTTTGATTTTTACTCCCTTTATGTCTGCTTTTTTAGTTAATTCAATGGCTTTTTTCATAGCTTTTCGGAATGAAACTCTATTTTTTAATTGGAAAGCTATATATTCTGCAAGAATATTAGGTTGTCTATAGGGTTCTTTAACCTTTTCGATAGCAATATTAAGTCTCTGGTTTACAGAATTAACTTCCTTTTGGAGATCTTTCTCTAATTCTTCAATTGCTCCCTTTTTCTTTAATAAATTTGGGAATCCAATATGGATTATGACGTGGATTGTATCGATTTCTTTTTGAATTTCTATATGTGTAATTACTTCAGAACTTGAGTCTGATTCTATTTTTCTATTCGAGCCTTTTTTCCTATTCTTTTGTATATAGTTCTTGATACAATTCCGTATTTTTTTGTCTTCCTGTAGACCTTCAGAATAATTTTTTGGTTGTGCGAACCAAAAGGAATGGTGATTTTGGGTTGTACCAAGTCTGAAACCGAGTGGATTTATTTTTTGTCCCATATTTTTCTATTCTATTTCTTTTTTTTATTGGGAATCGAAATCTTGGATTGATCTAAAGATTATTTTGATTTCTTTACTATATTTAGTACAATTGTTATATGACACATGGTTTTTTTTATAGAATAACTACGTCCTCGAGCTCGAGGTCTGAATTTTTTAATAATAGTACTCCTACTGACTTCGGCTTTAGTGATGAATAAACTCGCTTTGTCGAAATCCCTATAATGAGTAGCATTTGCTGCTGCCGAATAAACCAACTTTAAGATGGGATAAGATGCTCGATAAGGCATGAGGTTCAGTATCATAACGGTTTCCTCGTAGTAACGCCAGCGAATCTCATCAAGAACTCTTTGTGCTTTGAAAACAGACATATGTATGCGTTTTTGTGCTTTGAAAACCCGTTCGAATTTAAGTAGACGATCGGTTGGAACTTTTCTTGCGAGTTTCCTTAACCCGTTCTTCTTCTTCTTTATCCTAGGGGTATACTTTACCAATTTGAAACTTGTCATAAATAAGGTTATTAACTGCCTACCTTTACTTTATTTGAATCCTATAAATTTTGTTTATTCTGAATCTTTCTATTCTGAATTCAGTTAACGACGAGATTTAGTATCCTTTCTTGCACTTTCATAACTCGTGAAATGCCGAGTAGGCACGAATTCCCCCAATTTGCGACCTACCATAGGATTTGTTATGTAAATAGGTATATGTTCCTTTCCATTATGAATCGCGATTGTATGGCCAACCATTGCGGGTAGAATGCTAGATGCCCGGGACCACGTTACTATTATTTCTTTCTCCTCCTTCATATTTACCTTTTCGATTTTTGCCAATAAATGACGAGCTACAAAAGGATTCGTTTTTTTTCGTGTCACAGCTGATTACTCCTTTTTTCATTTTAAAGAGTGGCATCCTATGTCCACTATCTCGATCGAGGTATGGAGGTCAGAATAAATAGAATAATGATGAATGGAAAAAAGAGAAAATCCTTTAGCTGGATAAGGGGCGGATGTAGCCAAGTGGATCAAGGCAGTGGATTGTGAATCCACCATGCGCGGGTTCAATTCCCGTCGTTCGCCCATCGCATTATTGCAAATCCCAAAAATGCAATTTTCCATATTCCTAGTTACGTATTTACTTACGGCGACGAAGAATAAAACTATCACTATATTTTTTCCTTTTCCTAGTTCTTCTTCCAAGCGCAGGATAACCCCAAGGGGTTGTGGGTTTTTTTCTACCAATGGGGGCTTTCCCTTCACCGCCCCCATGGGGGTGGTCCACAGGGTTCATAACTACCCCTCTTACTACGGGGCGTTTACCTAGCCAACACTTAGATCCGGCTCTACCCAAACTTTTTTGGTTCACCCCAACATTACCCACTTGTCCGACTGTTGCTAAGCAGTTTTGGGATACCAAACGGACCTCCCCAGATGGTAATCTTAAAGTGGCCAATTTACCCTCTTTTGCAATCAGTTTCGCTACAGCACCTGCTGCTCTAGCTAATTGCCCACCCCTTCCACGTGTGATTTCTATGTTATGTATGGCCGTGCCTAAGGGCATATCGGTTGAAGTAGATTCTTCTTTTTTCTCAAAAAACCCCTTCCCAAACTGTACAAGCTTCTTCCAAAGCATACGGCTTTCTAGATGTATATGACGATCTCTAGACAGATGGATCTTATATGAATCGTATGATGAAGTACCACATGAGTGGATATATAGAAAAGGAATCCAAATCTGCCGAATCGCTCATGTTATGATCTTCTACATCCTAGGTCTCCGCGTTCCGTCATCTGGCTTATGTTCTTCATGTAGCATTCAGATCGAATGACTCTATGAAATTACGTCGATACTTCCACATATTATGGGTAACGTAGGAGACATCCCTATTTTCACCCGGGGGTCTTAATTACCACTGCTTAGCTTTCAATTCGCCTCTGACCATCAAATTAAATGTGAATAACCCGTCCTCCTCTCTTTGAAACAAGGGGCGCTTCCGGTTCTGTGCGTGCTTCAAACAATTTTGTCTTCTCCATATTACCATATCTCTAGAGTCAATAATTTTCTATGAGGAACTACTGAACTCAATCACTTGCTGCCGTTACTCAACAGTTTTCTGTTGAGGTCTATCCCGTAGAGGTAGTCGAATTGGATCAGTGATCGATTTCTAGGTTTCGTCGTAAACCTAATTGGTTACTTCCAATTACGTAAATCAATAGTTCAAACCGCACTCAAAGGTAGGGCATTTCCCATTGATATAGGAACTTTTGTACCAGAAACAATAGTATCTCCAATTATAGCCCCTCTGGGATGTAAAATATATCTCTTCTCACCATCCCCATAGTGTATGAGACAAATGTATGCATTTCGGTTAGGGTCGTATTCTATGGTTACGATTCTACCAGATATGTCTTTTTGATTCCGTCGAAAATCGATTTTACGGTATAGGCGCTTATGACCTCCCCCTCTATGCCTTGCGGTAATGATTCCTCTGGCATTACGACCTTTACCACAACGGTGCCGTCCATGGATCAATTTATTTCGTGGATTGGATTTCACTTGCCTGTCTACGGTTCCCCTGCGTGTGCTCGGGATAGGTGTTTTGTATAAATGTTTCGCCGTATTATTAAGTATTCTCCTTTAGTTCGTTTCTCTATCTAGAAGTGGAATAGAATAACCCGGTTGAAGGGTAATGATCATACGTCGGTAATGCATTGTATGTCCCAGAATAGGTCCCATTCTTCTACCCTTTCCGGGTAGTCGATGGCTATTCACAGCTACTACCTTAACACCAAAGAAGAGTTCGACCCAATTCTTTATTTCTGTCTTAGTGAATCCCGATTCGACATTAGAAGTATATTGATTCTTTCCCAATAAACGAAGACTCTTTTCTGTAAATACTGCGTATTTGATTCCATCCATAAATCGACTTTCCCTCCTATGCTCTGAGTTCCAGTATCGATAAGAATTCGAGTTCTTATTGTTCTTATGTTATGGTATGAATATACCATACCAATTCGTTATGTATGGATGATGGATGAGATTCCATAGATAGAGAGCCAGTTCCAATAGACTTATGGAACGTTCCCGTTCGCGTGCATCCAGCAGGAATTGAACCCGCAAATTTACCAATTATGAGTTGGGCGCTTTAACCATTCAGCCATGGATGCTTAACAGGGATCATCGTACATCGTAAATAACCAATTTTCATATAGAAAGACATATCATAGAAAAATGAAATCGAAAATATTCGGAGATGGCAAATATTCGGAGATGGCAAATATTCGGAGATGACTATGAAAACACCTCTCTGGATCCTCGAATTGAAAGAGAGATTGAGAGGGATCAAGAATCCTAATTCTCGCTATTTGGAATGGATCCAATTCTATTGAGTCTGACCCATAGTGATCATTTCTCTTTAGCAAAGAATGACCCTGGTTATCAAAGGATTGAACAACCGGGATCCATTTACTTATGATACCTAGTTGACATTGCTAACAAGGATCTAATGAATTATGAGTTTAATAGATCCTCTCCTCTTTAGCAGAAAGACGTATATTCCTTGCTCATTATCAGACAATCACTTATTCCCTCGTGTGGGGCTAATCGTTTTCATTTACCATCTCATGGAAAACCCTTTTCGTTCCGCTTAGCCCTATCGGGTATTTTAGTGATAGGTTCTATAGGAACTGGACGATCCTATTTGGTCAAATACCTAACGAAAAATTCCTATTTTCCTTTCATTAAGGTACGAGGGCTTCTTATTCCACAAGAACGAAAGCACCTTTTCATTCTTTCATATACTAGGGGTTTTTACTTGGAAAAGACAATGTGGAATACTAAAGGATTCGGGTCCATAACCACGAGTTCCAGTGCACTAGATCTTGTAGCACTTAGCAACGAGGCCCTATCCATTAGTATTCCACATAAGAAATCCATTATAGAAACTAATACAATTAGATTAGCTCTTCATAGACAAACTTGGGGTTTGCGAGCCAAGATAAGACCGGCTCGGGATCATGGGACCCTTTTCTATCAGATAGGAGGGGATCTTGTACAAAATAGACTTCTAAGTAATAACCCCATAGATCCTATATCTATCTATATAAAGAGGCAATCGTGTCAGGAAGCGGCTTTTTCTTTGGCCAAACGGTACTTCGAACTTGGAACGAGCATGAAGAGATTAACGAGACTTCTTTCTCTTTTGAGTTTTTCTGGCGGACCGGTCGCGCAAGATCTTTGGTCTTCCCCCGGAACCGATGAAAAAGTGGGTCGCTTCTTATGGACTCGCTCAGAATGATTCTTCTCTATCTATAGTTCATGGCCTATTAGAAGTAGAAGGTGCTCTGGTGCAATCCTTACCGACAGAAAAAGATTGCACTCGGGTTGATAATAATCGAGTGCCATTACTTCGTCGGTCCGAACCAAGGAATCCGTTAGAAATGTTTTGAAATGGATATTGTTCTCTCTTTGATTAGGGATTGCTATATGAAAAGAAGTGGAGTTTGAAAAAGGGAACGGAATGGTCAAACCGGAACTGCTAGAGGAACGAATTTTCAATAGCATAACTTGGGCTCCTAGAATATGGGGCCCTTGGGACAATCTATTTGATTGCAGGGACAGGTACGCTGAATATGACTGGGGATTTTCCTATGGGTATTGGAGCGGGTCCAAGCAGATTTAAGAGGATGAGTTGTCAGAGACTGCTATTTATTCGAATTATTTCTGGTATATTTATCATAAAAAGGAGGAGGTGCAAGAGACTGATTCGGACTTCTTGCAGAGTGGAACAATGCAGTACCAGACACGAGATATATCTTTCAAAGAAGAGGGCTTTTTTCGAATAAGCCAATTGATTTGGGACCCTTCGGATCCATTCTTTTTCCTATTCAAAGATCAGGCCTTTGTCTCTGTGTTTTCACGTCGAGAATTCTTTGCAGATGAAGATGAAGAGATGGCAAAGCGGCTTAGTACCAGTACCTGGAGAAAAAAGCCTCCGAAACATATGGCTAGCAACTGGTTCACCAGGAGTACGCAAGAAAGGCAAAAGCACTACGAATTATTGATTTAGGAATGGGAATGGGCTAGAACCCTGGGTTCTTCCTTATATAATTAATGGTCTTTTCATTCTAATACTCTATCCGAGAGTTCTCAGTATTTAGCAAAGCTGTTCGTTCCTATCTAACGGAAGGCTCCTGGATCAAATGACAAAGACATTGTTTGTGGCCATGAAAAAGGGAGGGGATTCAGTGGAACAGGATTGGCCGGGCGGTAGAGTCGTGGAAATACTTGTTGATTCCTATTTTGGACCCTAGCTCCATGGAACAATATGCTACTGCGGAAACATGGAAGAATTGCAATCTTAGATCAAAACACTATGTATGGGATGATATGAACTGCCTAAATAAGAATTCTTGAGCGTCGAACAACCTGAGTACTAACTACATCAAACAATTTGCATTAATGAAACTGTGTAAATCCACCGGATAATCAAAAATACGCATGTCTGATGAAATGGTTGTTGCTATCTGCTTCCATAACGAATCCTTGGTTTAACTGAATAAGTAAAGAAAATTGGCCCTTTCTCTTCGTCTCAGATCGATGGATCTTCTCGATTGGAAGATCTCCCATATGGATAATACACATTCCAGTTGACCGAGCCTAATGCTAATTGTTTTGTTCCGAAGCAAAGATATCCGCGGAGGCCGGTTCGTTCGTCCTATTCTGATATTCAGGACCAAGAGAAGAGGTCCTGGATTCTCTTTCGGATAGGCCCTGAAAGGAGAAGAGAAGCTGAAATGCCAACGGACCTCTGTCTATTCTCTAATTCACCCGATCCGATAGTACCCGTTTTTGGAACGTCCAGTGCCAAAGTCACTGAATGGGTAAGTCACCAATCCAATCCCTTTGACAAATCGGGTGTCATATTAGATATCATATTCTATATATATAGAAATATCATAGAATAGACATATAGAATTTTTGGTTGGGAAATTCGAATGAATCATTGAGTGAAAAAGGAGCAAAGAATGACAAAAGATGAGACTCTACTAGTCTTCACTCTTGTGGTTTCCTCGGTTTCTGTTTTCTTATTCGGGATCTTGCTTTTCATGGTTCTCATCTCTGCAACTCGCGATTTTCGCGAGAGAACCAAATCCAAGTTGGTGAAGATCATGATTTTGGCTGGCATAGTAGTTATTACCTTTGCAATTGCGGTTCGAATCTATCCGATCTTTATCTTTTTGCTCAAAGAACGAATAAAACCCCTTGTTGAAGCCCTTTATGATAAGCTTCCCTGGATCTGGGAAGTTTCTCTTTCACGGTATTGGGATCGTTTGATCGATTTCCTTGATCGCTACTTATGGGCGTGCGCTCAAAGGATACAAACAGGGATTCGCAAACAAAAAGGGGAATTCGTAGTCACT